TAATTTATTGGGGTTGAAAAAAAAAACAAAGAAAGAAAATCAAATAGTCTTGTCTTCTTCACAATATACATACTATGACTGACTAGTACTGCGGTACAAGGAATTCTCTAAATATCTTTAGAAAAAGACTAGAAAGAAGCAAAGGTCTTTTCATAATTTTTTGATTATACAGAATAGAATTTCATAATTTATCAACAAAAATTTAGTTCTTTTTACGAGCTTAATATGTTGATAAATCCGCGGACCTAGAAATTCATTTCGGACAATTGAACCTTCTCAAATTGTTTCTTTTTAAGAACCAAAAAGATTTGTGCCAAAATAATAGATGCCAAGAAGAACAAGAGACCTTGGACACGTAACGGATCTTGAAGTACTATTTCCGCATCCCCCTGACCAAATCCACCCACATTAGGATTACTCGTTAATGGTTGATCAAGTTTGATAGATTCACCCTCTGAAACAAGAAGTTCTGGTCCTGGAGGTATAATATCAATCACTTCACGTCCATCCGATGCATCCACTATAGTTATTTCGTACCCCCCTTTTTCTTTTCGTATGATTTTTTTTACTATACCTGCTGCTGTAGCATTATAAAAATTATTATTACTCTTGCTCCCGTCGGGATAAATCTGACCCCTTCCCCTGTTCCCGCCTACGTATATAGGATATTTTAAGAAGTGAACATCTCTCTTAGTAGCGGGATCTGGGGAAAGAATAGGAAAGGTTATTTCACTATATTTCTGACCAGGAACAGGGCCTACCACAAGAATATTTTTTTTTTCGGGACGATAGCTTTGAAAAGGCAGATTACCTATCTTTTCTTTAATCTCAGGCGAAATACGATCGGGGGGGGCCAATTCAAAACCCTCCGGTAGAATAAGAACAGCCCCCACATTCAAAGCCCCCTTTTTACCATTAGCAAGAACTTGTTTCACTTGCATATCATAAGGAATTCGAACAACTGCTTCAAATACAGTATCAGGAAGTACCGCTTGTGGAACCTCAATATCCACGGGCTTATTAGCTAAATGGCAATTGGCACATACAATACGGCCAGTTGCTTCTCGCGGATTTTCATAACCCTGCTGTGCAAAAATGGGATATGCATTTGAAATGGGTGCTCGAGTTATTATATATATCATGAGCGATACGGAAATGGATCGAGTAATCTCTTCCTTTATCCAAAAAAAGGCATTTCTAGTTTGCATGGTCCAATCATTGATCCTCAAATTTCTACAATAAAATTAGGTAGGTCACTGGCATAGTTCCCTATCCATGATTCTGCTATTTACTGAAATAGTTTTCCTGGAATATAGGAAGAATCCCTTGGGGGGGTAGAAAGAAAAAGAAAAGAATAAGTCAATTTTTGAATGTTTAGCTTTTGTACAAAATAACAAACTTTATAATTGGATCAGTGGATCGTTTTTTCAGTCATTCATTGAATGATAAATCACTACAAGTGACGGAGATACGCGATTTAAATAACGGAAAATCCAATATTTAAAAATTGTATCTAAAATGACTGGAAAAGTGGAAACAAGACCAGATATAATTTGATCATTCTGAGCAAATCCAAAATCTTTATAGACAGAACCAATCATTAGTTCCCAACCATGGGTCGAATGGAATCCTATACATAAATCAGTTAATAAAAGAATAGAAAAAGCTTTTATTGTGTCACTTAAGTTATATAGGAATTCTTGAACCCAAGAGTTAAGAATAATAAGTTCTTGATTACCTAGAATAGAATAACCACTTAGAATAACGAAACAGATTATATTTGTCGAGAAGTGCAAAATCGTATGGATACGATCTTCGTTGTGCGTCTTGATCAATTGGATGGTTTCTTTGTAGATTCCGGTACGAAGGTTTTGTAGACGTGTTTCCGGGTATTCCTTTAGCATTTCATCCAAGAGGAAGAGTTCCTCGAATTCTATGAATTTTTTTAGAATATTCTTTTCTTGAATGATATTCAAGAAAATTTCGGATTGCCTAGTATTCCACCAATTAGTAACCCAAGATTCCAGACTTTTCTTAAATGTGAAAGAGATGCACCAGGGCAAAAAGACTATAGATGTAAGATATAGAAGGGGAATGAATGCTTTCTTTTTTGCCATTTTTCGTCTTTAATGAACTCAGCTTCACCTCATTCGTCAACTCTATATGATAATAATATTTCTATCAAGCATAAGTTCTATTACAAGTCATAGAGCCTATATATAAAATATATAAATATATATAAATCTATTCCCGCTTTTTTTTTATTTGCAATTCGGGAGTTAAGTTAGTCCTTGAATTTAGAAAGAATACAGAAATAGAATAAGAAAGCGAAAGAATCCACTGCCAATTCGAATGAAGAAAAAAATCTTGTTTCAAAAGATATCAATTGCTAAGATTCGAAGCAATTACCCCTTTTGATGAATAGACGAAAGAGGACTTCGCGTAATTCGGATTTCGAAACCAAAGAACGCCCCTTCTATCAAAATAGAAAAGATTTGAAAAAAAAAAGAATTTATTTTCCCTAAGAAAGCATTCATTTTTCAGTTCATTTTTTTTTTTCAAAATACTTCAATTGGTACACGCAAGAAATAGGCCAATTCTGCAGCTTTTTGTTCAATTTCTCGTGGAGTCAAATTCTCGTCAATACGAGTCAAGGGAATGGCCCCCTGTCCTATGATTTCCATATAAAGGATACGACGAGTATAAATACCCTCTTTAACTTCTATTCTGATGGACTGAATATCTTTCATAAGGAATCGGAGAATAATCCGACGATTTTTTCCAGGAAATCCCCAACGAAAAATACACACTATTCCCTCTTTTCTATCGAATCGATCATAACCACTACCTACATTCCACGAAATTGTACACCACAAATAAGAACTAATAAAGAGACCCGCGATTCCATAGAAAAACATCACAATCCCTTGTGGAAAAAAGGGAATTTGCTGAGACGGAAATAAAGATAAAAAATTCCTACCAAGATAACTGGAAGTTCCAACCAATAAGAACCCTAATGAACCTAAAAAAAGGATAAAGGCCCAGCAGAAATTACTTGTTTTTCGAGACCCCGTTATAAGTTCTATCCATATACGTTCTGATCGCCAACTCATATTAGATCCAGTTCTATTTTATTGGAATTGGGAGAATAAATAACCCAAGCAAATGAAAATGAATTTGCCTTTACTTTTCTTTTTTTTCCGAAGTAACTTTCATCAACTAGCACTCTTTTGATGTAAACCTTTAGGAGTAATTCATCGAATTGCTTCCAGAGCTAAGAAAAAATATATGAGATTTGTCCCTACTGCCCGTATCTAAAAAATCTTGTTTTTTTGAATATGAAGAAATAAAGAAGCCATTGCAATTGCCGGAAATACTAGGCCCACTAAAGACACAAAAATGGAGGGTAAGTTTATCATAGAATGGGTACCTCGGTTTAATATTTGTACCTGTTATTTTTTTTTTATTGTTATACTAAAATTTTTGTAATTTCATATTTTTATTATTCTTATAAAGATAGTCTATAATCACTAGAATTCATATATACTTATACTAAGTATATTTGAAAAATTATACTAAGTATAGCTAAGTGAATATATATAGATATAATAATGATAATGAGTATAGAATATAATAAATAAATAATAAAATACAAATTAATAAAGAATATAATAAAAAATTAATAAAGAATATAATAAAAAGTACAAATAGAATCTAATAATAAATTAATAAATAACTACTCACTCGCCACAGCACAAAAAAAAGAATTTAAAAAGAATTTTAGGCTCTGCTTGATTTTTCATTTTGAGTCAAAGGAAAGAAAGCGTGGAGCTGAAATAACTCACTCAGAACCCCCTTTAAAGGATTACGCGGTACGATTGAATCAAATAAGCCCTTATGGAATAAATATTCAGCCGCTTGTGAACCTTCGGGTACTGTCTTATTCAACGTTTGTTCAATTACTCTTTTACCCGCAAATGCAATGTAAGCATTGGGTTCGGCAATAATGATATCCCCCAACATGCCAAAACTAGCTGTCACCCCACCAGTAGTAGGAGATGTGAGGATAGATACATAGAATAACTTTTTACTTCTTTGATAATCATATAAAGCAGAAGATATTTTAGCCATTTGCATCAAGCTCAAACTTCCTTCTTGCATACGTGCTCCTCCGGACGCACATACTAGAATAAGAGGTAAAAGTTGATTGGTAGCATATTCGACCAAACGGGTGATTTTCTCACCTACTACGGATCCCATACTACCCCCCATAAACTGAAAATCCATAATCCCAATTGCTACGGGAATACCGTTTAGTTGACCTGTGCCTGTTTGAACAGCCTCAGTTAATCCTGTCTTTCTTTGATAAGAATCAATACGATCTTTATAAGGTTCCTCTTCCGAATGAAATTCAATGGGATCCAGAGAGACCATGTCTTCATCCATAGGATTCCAAGTACCTGGATCAATCGAACTTTCGATTCTATCCGAACTGCTCATTTTCAAATGATATCCACAGTGTTCACAAATATTCATTTTTGATTTCAAAATTTTATTATAATTTAATCCATAACAATTTTCGCATTCAATCCACAAATGCTTGTATTTTTGAGTTTCATCGAGATCATTAGAACTTTTTCTTCTAGTTAAATCACTATCATTTGTATCATTCGTGCTAGTTATTATACTAGAACTCTCGCTTTCACTACTATTTCTGCCCTTACCACAAATGTAACTATAAAAGTAACTGTCATTGTATTTGTCACTATCCCCTAAAATGTAACTATCAATACAGATTTGAGAACGAAGATAACTTTCAATGCAACTATTAATGTTATTATTCCAACTAGATTTAGTATCATACATGTAATGATCATCATCACTCTTAGAGACATTATTCAGATAGCTAGAATTCTTATAACTATAAAAAAAACTTTCTGGTTCACTTAGAAAAGAATGATCATTGTCAATCTTCAAAATTTGATTTTCAATATCCAAATATATGGAATAACTCTTACTCTTACTATCCCTAACTAAAAAAGTTTTATCAGATAGGAAATTCCGGATGTTCCTGACACCGACTAAATAATCAATATTACTGTAACTTGAATTGTCACTATCATTCCAACTATGAATGTTTTTATCCATATAAGTTATAATTTCGTCTTCACTTACACTGGTATTTTCAATAGGATCAAAACTATCCATTGATTTACTTAACCCACACCTGTATTCTAACTCCCTATTAAACAACATAGAATTGAACCACCATTTTTCCATAGAGCTTTTTTTTTTCCTCTATTTACATGAAAATACAATAGATGAATAGTCATTCGATGAAAAATCATATCATATAAATATTCTATTTAAAATATTATATCTCATTTATTTATATTTACTATAAATATAATAAATATAAAAAAAAATAATAGAATTGAAAAAAAAAAGAATTCTAGCACATATAGTGACATATATAGTGACATATATAGTGACATATATAGTGACATATATAGTGACATATATAGTGAGATAAGACTCCCGGTTCTCACGAAAAAGAATCATTTTTTTTAATACCCACTTGCTCGTTATTATTATAAGTTACGAATCCTAGTGATTGGATTTATATACTTATTTTTTTTTTATAGTTTATTGAAAAAATATTCTAATATAAAAAAAAATATAATAATATATTATTTAATATAATTCTATTATATTAATAAAATAATAAAAAAAAAAATCACCTCATTGGAGGTAATGTATTTATATACCCAATTACTTCATTTAGTCATTATTCATTTGCTTTTTCCTATATCTTCTATCTCTATCCAGTTTTCTTATTTTATTTTTATTTTGAGGATCGATAAAAATAAATTTTGGTGGCTATAGAAAACAGCATTCTATGTCAACAATAAGAAATAACAAATTAGGTATGAATAGAACAAGAGAGCGGAGGGGGGGGATAAAAGATAAAGGAGTTCTATAAATCTATATACAAGTCATCCCCCCCCTCTTTTTTTTTTATTTCATTAATTGAATTTCGTTTGTTGATTAGGGCAAAGTTCCATAAAAACACCTGCCTTTTTTGAAATATCTTGAACAGTTCCTGTAGGTTGAGCGCCTTTTTCAAGGAAATATAGAATAACAGGAATATTTAAATAGGTTTGATTCTTTATTGGATCATAAAAACCCACTTTCCGAAGATCTCTTCCCTCTCTTCGGGATCGAAGATCAATTGCAACAATTCGATAAACGGCTCATTGGGATAGATATAGATGAACAATACACCCCCCTAGAAACGTATAAGAAGTTTTCTCCTCGTACGGCTCGAGAAAATTCAAAATTATGTCTATGTATAAAATTATGATGTTAAATAGATCAATAAAATCATCAAATCAATTAGACTATGATTTAAGTATTTTTTTTTTCTTATTCTTTCTGAAAAAGAATAAGAACTCCTCATAACTCAAATTGGATAACTCTCAAATAACTCAAAGGAAAAAAACCTTTTAGGTATTTCCTTTATTGAGCGGTCTCTACCCCCTTTCTTGCCTGTCTTCTTTCGAATCTATTTTTTTTTTATTCATTCTAAGAGAATTGGTATTCTAATAGAATTGTTGAGACAATTTGAAAATGGTATTTACTTGTTCCAGGATCCTTTAGCTTTTCCTTGAATCATTGGGTTTAGACATTACTTCGGGGATCTTTAATCGTTTCAAAAAATGGCAGCAACATACCATTTTTTGATTTCTTTCTCTCAAAGAATCATACAAATAGAAGGTTGATTCCCGCAGATACACTTTTGATCTAAATAGTTTTACCAATTCCAACAAACTAGATAATGTTTTGACTTTTTTTTTTTTAACCTTGCTCGAATTGGATCCTTTCGATTTCTCTATCAAAAATATACTTACGAAGTTGTTCTAACTTATTAATTTTCACTAACCTTAGATACTTGCCCCTGAAAAATAAATCAATTCGAGCTCCATCATGTACTATTTACAGCATCAATCCCTCTCCCGTCCCCCAAACAACGAGTTCTAGTCGAACAGAACAAACGATGTCGAGCCAAGAGCACCCCGATTTCTATATACTAGAAAAAATAGCGGATGTAAGAATCCACAGCTAATCTAATCATGTCTTTCAAGTCGCACGTTGCTTTTTACCACATCGTTTCAAACGAAGTTTTACCATAACATTCCTTTAGTTTGGATCCGGTATGTAATTGATTCAATTATGAAATCGTGAATAGTCATTGATTCAATCGATACATAATAATCTATACTTTTTACTTCTAGGTTTTCCCTCTATATGAATGGACAATTTCTAAAGTAAAGAAGTCTAAAAAAAAAAGTTCAAATTAACTCGATATTGTATGAATAGATTTTCTATTCTATTTTGATAGTTTGTAAAATAGAAAAAATGAATTTCTTCAAAAAAAAATATTAGAAAAAAAAAAAATAGAAATATGAAATAATAATAATAAAAAAGATCTTTTTTTATTATACAATTATCCACAGTGATTGCAATAAAAACAATAACAAAAAAAAAGAAAGGGTAATCTTTATTCTGATATACAATTTGTATTCAAATAGGATATACATCATGAATGGATATGCTCTGGGACGGAAGGATTCGAACCTCCGAATAGCGGGACCAAAACCCGTTGCCTTACCGCTTGGCCACGCCCCATTTTCGATTCGACACTAATCACTAATAAACAGTATTATTGGTATTGGTTGTTCGTCAATTCCAGTTCAAAAATATCTAATATCTATAGAATAAATTGTTGCTAGGATTTTGATATGCGTAGATATAAAATGAAACTGAAATTCTTGATCATTACATAGAATTCAATTAAGATATTGTATGAAAGTATGATTTCTTCTATTTTTGATTTCAGAATAAAAAGATTTTGAACTTGAACTGGATAAGTTCAAATCAAAGAAGGATTTTGGGGAGTCTGATCTTATTTGATTCATTTTTTTTAGTATTACTAATTTATTAATATTATTAAGATTCCTAATTAAAAATTTAAATTATTAATTAGTAATATTAATTAAGATCTATAATTAATAAATAATAAAAAAATATAATAAATATTTATATTAATACTAATTAATAGATAATATAAATCGTAAATTAAATAAATAACCAAATTTATATTCATAATATAAATAAATTATATATATAATATAAATTATATATATAATATAAAATAATATAAATTAATAATATATAATATAAATTATAATATAAATTATATATATAATATAAAATAATATAAATTAATAATATATAATATAAATGAAATATTATTATATATTATTATATATATAATATAAATATTAATATTAGTAATATTAGTATTATATTTTTTGATATTTTTGAATTGAATATTCAAAAATTCAATAAATTAAATATTATTTAAATAAAAAATTAAATAAAATAATAATAAATATTAATTAACTATTTTAAACTATTTTAATTATTTTTTAATTATTTAATATAGTTTATTATTCTTATATAAATTTTATATAAATTATAAAATTATAATATATATAAAATTTATATAATTATATTTTATATTATTTTTAGAATATATATAATTAGAATTATAGAATTATTTCTAAATTAGAATAAAAATTATACATATATATACATATACAATATACAATACAATAAAAATCAAAATTCTAATAATAAAAAAAAAAAAGCAAAAATACAATGAATTTTCTTAAAGAACAAAATATTTGTTATGCTTAATATCTTTAGTTTGGTCTGTATTTGTATTCACTCTGCCCTTTATTCAAGTAGTTTTTTCTTCGCGAAATTACCTGAAGCCTACGCTTTTTTGAATCCAATTGTAGATATTATGCCAGTAATACCTCTACTCTTTTTTCTCTTAGCTTTTGTTTGGCAAGCTGCTGTAAGTTTTCGATGAGATCTTTAATTTGAATAATGTCCTAAAAAAATTCAGAATTTATTCGAAAACAAAAATTCGAACATTTTAACAATTTCTAAGATCAGATAAGTCTTACAGTGTGAATCCTCGATTCAAATATTGAAATTTGTTGATAGACAAGAAAATTTGGGACCATCTCATTCTTACGTTTTTTCCATTGAGAAATCCTAATCCTATTATTAGTATTAGATTTGAGTCCACCATCAATACCTAGATTGTGGATATGAAAGAACATTTTTGGTAATAGTAATACAGGGCTCGACCCTTACTACAAGTAAATTTCCGAATTTTTTTTTCTATTTCCTCGAAATCACTTCATTTCTTAGAAACTTAGTATCAAAAGAAACATAAACATAATGTGTAATATAAGAGAATCTATTCTCTCTCTCTGTCGTTTTTTTTTATTTTAATTATCTTGGAGATTTTGTAATGCTTACTCTAAAACTATTTGTTTACACGGTAGTGATATTCTTTGTTTCTCTTTTCATCTTCGGATTCCTATCTAACGATCCAGGACGTAATCCAGGACGTGAAGAATAAAAAAATATTTTTGGTTTTCTGCGTTTTCCTTGCTTGTGCTGGATTTTGAAATATTTTTAGGATTTTATCTATTTTACATCTTTAACTAGGAAATAAAATAGTAAATAAAAAAAAAATCAAACAAACAAGGAAAACAAACAAAAGAAGCTATAGAAGTTCAAAAGACAAAAAATACCAAATCATCCAACGGGAACGGAAAGAGAGGGATTCGAACCCTCGGTAAACAAAAAGCCTACATAGCAGTTCCAATGCTACGCCTTGAACCACTCGGCCATCTCTCCTACATAATGATTATGGCCCAGAAACCGGGTGAATAGTGAGTCATTCATATTCCATTTTTTTTTGGATAGACGCATACAATCAATTCGAACTATAAAAATAGAAAGAAAAAGTTTTTATCAAAAAAAAACCTCCTTCGGGGCCGTAGGATAAACAAATTTGATTAATGAGTCTGTTTTTACGTTATTTCGTACTGTATTGTACAATTCCTTTGTTTGTGGGATTATTTTCTTTTCCCACGCGATAAATAAAATCATTAAATTGTAGAATGGATTGCTACCTATGCCTAGATCTCGGATAAATGGAAATTTTATTGATAAGACCTTTTCAATTGTAGCCAATATCTTATTACGAATAATTCCGACAACTTCAGGAGAAAAAGAGGCATTCACTTATTACAGAGATGGTGCGATTTGATTATCTTTTTTTTTATTTACCGATCTCAGTCTTAGGAGAAAGACACATTCTTCGGAGAGAAAGAAAAAAAAAAATTGAAAAAAAAACCTACGCTTGCTGAAGGTGAAGTTTGTAAATAAAACGATTAATTCCTTCTGTCGTGTATCCCCGATTAATACAGCCTCATATGCTTCAATTTTAGGTTTATAGTATTAAGCAAAAGGTTATACCTATACCTATGGGGTTAGGTCAACCCTACTCCACTAGTATCAATAGGCGGCTGGGGGAAGAAGCACTACGCTTAGGAATCAACAACACGAAAACTTTGTAAAAAAAAAAATATCCTTCCCCTTTCTTTTCGGGATCGGGACTAACAAGAATGGTTGGGACAACAAACATCCATCTCGTTCGTATTTTGGATACCCGTATAACCATCGAAGACTGTTGAAGTGACTAATTCCGGGAAATTAAGCGGCGTTGAGGACAAAGAAATTGTTGGAGTTACCATTTTTTTTATCCAGTACCAACATACTTGATGTTAAGAAAATATCTTTTCTTTTACAGGAAGGTTGGCTAGAGATTTCTTGTAAACACACTAGCCCTGCTCAGTTGATAATGAGAATACTGCAATCTTTTTTGATTCTATGTATTTTTATCATTATACACATAAAGGAGGAGCCGTATGAGATGAAAATCTCACGTACGGTTCTGGAACGGAGATTCTTTGAACCGAATGACGACCGTAACGGATGTCGGCTCAATCTGAAGGAAATTATGCGGAAGCTTTACAGAATTATTATGAGGCTATGCGACTGGAAATTGATCCCTATGATCGAAGTTATATACTTTATAACATAGGCCTTATCCACACAAGTAACGGAGAACATACGAAAGCTTTGGAATATTATTTTCGGGCACTCGAACGAAATCCGTTCTTACCCCAAGCGTTTAATAATATGGCCGTGATCTGTCATTACGTGCGACTATCTCCACTATAGAAAGAAAAAAAAAAGAACGATAAGAAATACTAGAAAAAAAAATAGGCTTTCTACATATATATCGTCCAAAACAACGATTTTTATCAGCTGTAGCAAAGAAAGAAACTTCGAAATACGAAGAAATAGATATGCCTAGATACTTTTTTCTATGGATAAAAGATCTAATTGATAGAGGAAGCACCGTAAAGATCAATTAGCGAGGTTTTGGGCCGATACAATAAGAACTGCTTACTTCTATCATGATAGAAAAGTTAGGAATCCACTTATGTAATAAAGTCGATCCCCTAGGGTTTTGAGCAGCGGTGTAGTATCTGATCCCAAAGATAGTAAGTCTTTTCTTTATAAGAAAGAAAAGACTTTCTCAAAGATTCTATAGAAATTGATATATCATATATGAAAGTATATGATATATGAAATCGAGATAGTTACCTTTCAGAAAATTATAATGAGAGGGTTAATGCCGATGCTTTATTCTTCTGAAGGTAGGAGAAAAGATAAAACTATAGATAAAACTAGAAAAAGGGGATGAAATTCTTTCTTAATCAAAATTCAAGTTTGAAACTCATGTAATTAACCTCTTTTCTTTTGGTTAACTCCAGAAGAAAAATGGAACACCAAAAGAATTGACTGCTGAGCCGTATGAGGCAGGAAACTCTCAAGTACGGTTCTAAGGGAAGGAATTTACTCACCTATTCCGACCGCGGAGAACAGGCCATTCGACAGGGAGATTCTGAAATTGCGGAAGCTTGGTTTGATCAAGCCGCTGAATATTGGAAACAAGCTATAGCCCTTACCCCTGGTAATTATATTGAAGCACAGAATTGGTTGAAGATCACAGGGCGTTTTGAATAGGAACACTTTGTTTATTATTTAATTTTAATTTTTTTTTATTTATTTAGATTATATTTATTATTTATATAATTTATTTATATAATTTATATTTATATTCTTTATATATTTATAGAATAATATATTTATATAATATTAATAAGAAATATTATTATTATTATTATATATTTCTTATTATTTATTATATTATATATATTTATTATAATTTTTAATTTTTATAATTTATTGTTTGTTGTCCCCATCAGTCAAATAAACAAATAAAATAGATCGTTTCTATAGGAAGAACCAATCAGAGAATTTCATTATATCCCTTCTAAAATCGTTCTATTTCGTCTGATATTTCGTAGAGATAAACTATACGTGGATACAGTAGAGAATTCTATTTTTTTTTTCTGCTATTCAAACTAATATTCAAACTAATAAAAGAGACCTTCGAAAAACTAAATAGAAATACCGGTATGTCCCCTAGTAATGCT